TCAACATAATCAACGTAAATAAGAGTCTTTTTTCCTGCATAGTATATACATTATGATTATTACGATGATTATGTTGAAATCACATCAGAAGAAAGGGAATCCATCGACTTTATGGATGACAAAAAAAATATAGATTTCTGTAGATGGATAAGATATCATGTAAACAATTTCTAGACTAATCAAACCCCATTTTATTTAATTTATTTGTTTAATTTATTTGATTATCACATCCAAATTTCATTTTTTTTTTTTGACTATTTGACTATCGATAATTGTATCGATGAACCAAAATTTCGCTCTTTTTTACCAACTTCATTATTGTTGCTAAATTCACGTATCTAGAAATTCATTTCAGACAATTGAACCTTCTCAAACTGTTTCTTTTTAAGAACCAAAAAGATTTGTGCCAAAATAACAGATGCCAAGAAGAAAAAAAGGCCTTGGACGCGTGAAGGATCTTGAAGCACTATTTCTGCATCTCCCTGACCAAATCCACCCACATTGGGATTACTCGTTAATGGTTGATCAAGCTTGATAGATTCACCCTCTGAAACAAGAAGTTCTGGTCCTGGAAGTACAATATCAACCACTTGGCGTCCATCCGAAGCCTCCGTTATGGTTATTTCATATCCTCCCTTTTCTTTACGTACAATTTTGCTTACTACACCTGCTGCTGTAGCATTATAGACTGTATTGTTACTCTTGCTTCCATCAGGATAAATCTGGCCCCTTCCCCTGTTCCCGCCCACATATATAGGATATTTTAAGAAGTGAACGTCTTTCTTAGTAGTGGGGTCCGGGGAAAGAATAGGAAAGGTGATTTCACTATATTTCTTACCAGGAACAGGACCTATCACAAGAATATTTTTTTTTGTGGGGCTATAACTCTGAAAAGACAAATTGCCCATCTTTTCTTTTATCTCGGGAGAAATGCGATCAGGAGGAGCCAATTCGAATCCTTCAGGTAAAATCAGAACAGCCCCCACATTCAAAGCCCCCTTTTTACCATTAGCAAGAACTTGTTTTACTTGCATATCATAAGGAATTCTAACAACTGCTTCAAATACAGTATCGGGAAGTACCGCTTGTGGTACTTCAATATCCACGGGCTTATTAGCTAAATGGCAATTGGCACACACAATACGCCCAGTCGCTTCTCGTGGATTTTCATAACCCTGTTGTGCAAAAATGGGATATGCATGTGAAATAGATGTCTGAGTTATTACATATATAATGATCGATACGGAAATGGATCGAGTCATCTGTTCTTTTATCCAAGAAAAGATATTTCTATTTTGCATAGTCCAATCATTGATCCCCAAAATTTCTACAATAAATTAGGTAGTTTGCTAATAGAGTTCCCTATCCACAATTCCGCTATTTTACTGGAATAAATTTCCTGGAATCCAGGAAGAATCTCCTGGATGGGTAGAAAAATAAAGAAAGAGTGAATAAGATTTTGAATAGTTTGTTTATGTACGAAGTGCTAAACATTAGGATTGGGTTCATATCAGTGGATCATTCTTTAGTCATTCATTGAATGATAAATCACTACAAGTGACGGAGATAGACGATTTAAATAACGGAAGATCCAATATTTAAAAATTGTATCTAGAACGACTGGAAAAGTGGAAACAAGACCAGATATAATTTGATCATTATGAGCAAATCCAAAATCTTTGTAGACAGAACCAATCATTAGTTCCCAACCATGAGGCGAGTGGAATCCGATACATAAATCAGTTAATAAAAGAATAGAAAAAGCTTTTATTGTGTCGCTTAAGTTGTAAAGAACTTCTCGAACCCAAGAATTAAGAATGACAAGTTCTTCATTACCCAGAATAGAATAACCACTTAGAATAGCGAAACAGATTATATTTGTCGAGAAGTGCAAAATGGTATGGATATGACCCTCATTGTGCATCTTTACCAATTGTATCGTTTCTTTGTGGATTCCTATCCGAAACTTTTGCATATGTGGTTCTGGGTATTCCTTTATCATTTCGTCCAAACGAAATAGTTCTTCTAATTCTATGAATTTTTCTAGAACGCCATTTTCTTGAATATCGTTCAAAAAAGTTTCGGATCGCTTAGTATTCCAGGAATTAGTAACCCAAGATTCCAGACACTTATTAAACGAGAGAGAGATCCACCAGGGCAAAAACACTATAGATACAAGATATAGAAGGGGGGTGAATGCTTTCTTTTTTTTCTTTTTTGGCATTTTGAATCTGTGCAATTGTTAATAAACCACTGCATTCGTCGACTCTATCCGATCTGAGATCTCTATGAAACATGAGGTGTAGAACAAGCTATAGATAATTATTTCGAAAAGTTTCGTTTCGCCAGCAACTCATAACCCCAGAAGAGTTGAAGGAATTTTCGGAAAAATATTGATGTGATGATGAAATCAAAAATGAGTAGCAAAAGAAAAAAGATAAATGGAATGGTTATAGTTATAAGAGATCCAATCATTTGATCATCAAAGGCAAAGCAAAAGAAAGGATAAATAATAAATTCAAGATAAAGAAACAAAACATCAATTGAAAAAAAAAAAGAAAGGTAATTTACTAGATATGATCCATCTATATCTAACATATCAGTTCAAAAAATTCTATTGGACCCTCAAAAACGAATTCTGTAGACTGAACTGTTCTAATATACTAATCTAATATACTAATATATGTGATATATGTGATGAATCCATATTTAGTAGACTTTTGACTATTATGAAATATGAAAGAGTTGATTTACATACGCCTAATACACCTAAAAATAAAAAAATAGGTTTGGTGACCAAAAACCACTTCGTTTTCTGGTTGTTCTATATACGTCTGCTTTTGTTCGAATCAGCGTTCTGAACTTCAGTTAAGTTATATAACAAAGAGGATTCTTGAGTTCCTTCCCTAATGATGAGAAAGCATTCATTCTTTCATTTCAAAATACTTCAATTGGTACGCGCAAGAAATAGGCCAATTCCGCAGCTTTTTGTTCAATTTCTCGTGGAGTCAAATTCTCATCAGTACGAGTCAAGGGAATGGCCCCCCGGCCTCTGATTTCCATATAAAGGACACGACGAGGAAAAAGACCCTCTTTAACTTCTACTCTAATTGATTGGATATCTCTCATAAAGAATCGAAGGAAGATGCGACGATTTATTCCAGGGAATCCCCAACGAAAAATACACACTATTCCTTCTTTTCTATCGAATCGATCATAACCACTACCCACATTCCACGAAATTGTGCACCACAAATAGGAGCTAATGAACAGACCTGCGATCCCATAAAAAGACATCACGATCCCTTGGGGAAAAAAAAGGATTTGTTGAGACGGAAATAAGGATATCAGATTCCCACCAAGATAACTAGAAGTTCCAACTAATAAGAATCCTAGTGAACCTAAAAAAAGGATACAGGCCCAGCAGAAATTACTTGTTTTTCGAGACCCCGCTTTTAGCTCTATCCATATACGTTCCGACCGCCAGTTCATATTAGATCCAGTTACATTTTATTGGAATTGAGAGAATAACCCAAATGAATTTGACTTTCCTTTTTGTTTGTTTCCGAAGTAACTCTCATCAACTAGCACTATTATGATGTGAACCATTAGGAGTGATTCATCGAATCGGTTATTAGATATAAAAAAAAAGCATCCCTTTTACATGATCCCACTATGGATATCCACATATATATAGATACATTGACTTTCCATTTCAAACCCATTTGAAAATAGCTATAATGCATTTATCCATATATCATGTTTTCACGTGCATAACAGCCCTTTCTTTTGTGTTCGGAAGAAAAGTCACACGTTGTACCATATTCTACTAAATGGATATCCATATTATAATCCAAGTCTAAGTCTTGAAAAAATGGATTTTTGTCCTATCGGATCTAGACAATCTTGTTTTTTTGAACATGAAGAAATAACGAAGCCATTGCAATTGCCGGAAATACTAGGCCCACTAAAGGCACCAAAATAGAGGGGAAGTCGAGAATTGTCATAGAATGGATACCTCGATTGAATATTTGTACCTGTTCTAAAGATATTTTAGAATATTATAATAAATATATCCATTATAAGTATATAATAATAGGTGCAAAGAGTACAGAATTAAATAAGTGTCACTATTCACTTTTATACATGAAATATATATATATTCTTATGATATATATTATCATGTATATGACATATATATTATTATGTATATGACAATCCACTTTATTATTTTTGTTCTCTATCTTTGAATTTTGTAATTTGAATAAAATAAAAAACGAAATGAAATTGAAATAAAGAAAAGAGTTTCGTTTCTTAAACGTGGTCAAAGGCTTCGTTAGAATTTGCCCAAACAAGGATTCCTAGTGAAAATGGGAGTTCTCAGGGGATATATAAAAGATTTCGATTTTCTATTTATTTTCTATATTTGAATTTTTCTATATCTAGAATATAAATATGTAAGAAGGGAACATGAAATTCTTTTTATTTTTCTAATTTCGAAAAGGAAGAATTCACCCTTTATACTATAGAGTATTCAGAGTATTCCTGATTACTAATCAGTAATAAGTAATATAAGTAGCTAGAAAATAGATCTAGAGGAAATAATAAAATAAAAAGTAATTATCCGAAACGCCCGATACTTTCTACAATTTTATTGATTTTTTTTATTCCGATAAGAATAAGATAAACTCAATATTTATTCTCCACAAATCATTCAATTAAATGCTCTACATTGAATTTGGATTCAAGGGAAAAAAACCGTGAAACTGAAATAACTCACTCAAAATACCTTTTAAAGGATTACGTGGTACGATTGAATCAAATAAGCCCTTATGGAATAAATACTCGGCTACTTGTGAACCCTCAGGTACTGTTTTATTCAATGTTTGTTCAATGACTCTTTTACCCGCAAATGCAATGTAGGCATTCGGTTCGGCAATAATGATATCTCCCAACATACCAAAACTGGCTGTCACTCCACCGGTTGTAGGAGATGTAAG